TATAAAGTAAGCTAATCTAAGCTAGTGGGTTCATACCCCAAATATGATTTAATCCTTTATTAATAATATTTTCATACTTCCTCCTAATTTGATTTCTTTTCGTATCTATCACTATATCTTTTTCTTCCTCCTCTCTATTTTTCCTTTGACTATGTTTAGAAATCAATATAATAAGTTTTATCCCATTAATATTTTCTAAAAATCTTATTACTATAAACAGAATTATAATATATTTTCTTATTCAATCTTCTGCTTCATCAATTTACATTTTCTCCATTTCAACATACCTTATTAATCTCATAGCTATTCCTTATTTAACTAATTTAATTAACATTTCCATATTAATCAAACTTGGAGCAGCACCCTTCCATATATGATTTCCCCAAGTAAGAGAAGGCTTATCATTAAACATTCTTTTAATTTTACTAACAATTCAAAAAATAATTCCACTTTATATTTTATCCCTTTTCAAAAACAATTTCATACTAATTCCTATTATGCTTAGAGCAAGCGTAGGTTCCATAGGAGGATTCAATCAATTTTCCATCCGAAAAATCCTAGCCTTTTCTTCAATTGCTCACCTAGCATGAATCATAGTCCTTCAACTTTTAGAAAGAAACTTTTGACTAGTATATTTAACCTTATATTCAACAATCATAACAATGCTCATTATATTAATCAATCCTTTCGCAATTAATAATTTAAATTTTAGAAAAAAAACCAATCTAAATTCCAGCCTTCTTCTAATTCTTATACTCCTTTCATTAGGTGGAATACCTCCTACATTAGGCTTTGTTATAAAATGAATAACTTTAAAAATCGTTATAAACTATATAATAATCTTAACAATTCCATTAATTTTATCCTCTATTATCAATCTATTTTTCTATCTTCGTCTTGCGTACAACTCTATAATAAAATATTTAAATTTATACAAATGAGAAAAATTACCTACACCTAAACTTCTTATAATTATACTATTTCAGTTAACATCTATTTTCATTCTAATTTCAACAATTTAAGATTTTAAGTTAAAAAAACTATATGCCTTCAAAGCATAATATAATAATTTATTAAGTCTTAAAAACCTTTCTTTAAACTTGCAATTTAAAATTTTAATATAAACTATAAGACCCAGCAAAAGATTCTTATCATAAATAAATTTACAATTTATCGCCTTAATCAGCCATTTTACCGCGATGAATATTCTCAACCAATCACAAAGACATTGGAACTATATATTTAATTTTAGGAGCCTGATCAATAATAACAGGAATATCTCTTAGAGTTTTAATTCGAACAGAACTAGGACAACCAGGTTCACTCATCGGGGATGACCAAATTTACAACGTAATTGTAACTGCCCACGCATTCATCATAATTTTCTTCATAGTTATACCTATCATAATTGGGGGATTTGGAAATTGATTAATCCCGATTATAATTGGAACTCCAGACATAGCCTTCCCCCGAATAAATAACATAAGCTTTTGACTTCTACCCCCATCTCTATTTCTCCTCCTTGCCTCCTCATTAACTGAAAGAGGAGCAGGAACAGGGTGAACCGTGTACCCCCCTCTAGCATCAAACATCTCCCATTCAGGTATATCAGTCGACTTAGCCATTTTCAGCCTACATCTAGCAGGAATTTCCTCCATTCTAGGATCAATTAACTTTATTACAACAATTTTAAATATACGTCCAAAAAGAATAAAAATAGAACAAATTCCTTTGTTTTTATGATCAGTATTAATTACTACAATTTTACTTCTTCTTTCCCTTCCCGTCTTAGCAGGAGCTATCACTATACTATTAACAGACCGCAATTTTAACACCTCATTTTTCGACCCTGCTGGAGGGGGAGATCCCATTTTATATCAACATCTATTTTGATTCTTTGGACACCCAGAGGTATATATTCTCATTTTACCGGGATTTGGCATAATTTCTCATGTAATCTGTTTCCAAACAGGAAAAAAAGAACCCTTTGGCACCCTGGGGATAATTTACGCAATAGCTGCCATTGGCCTCCTAGGATTTATTGTATGAGCCCATCATATATTTACAGTAGGCATAGATGTAGACACCCGCGCTTATTTTACTGCTGCCACAATAATTATTGCAGTACCCACTGGTATCAAAATTTTTAGTTGACTAGCTACCCTCCATGGGGTTTGAATTCAATTTGACACACCAATTCTTTGATCACTCGGATTTGTATTTTTATTTACAATTGGAGGCTTAACAGGAATCATTTTAGCCAATTCATCTATTGACATTACTTTACACGATACATACTACGTCGTTGCACACTTTCATTATGTATTATCTATAGGGGCAGTCTTTGCCATTCTAGCAGGAATTACCCACTGATTTCCCATATTTTTTGGCTGATCCTTTAATTCAATAATATTAAAAATTCACTTCTTTTCAATATTCATCGGAGTAAATCTCACCTTTTTCCCCCAACACTTTTTAGGATTAGCTGGAATACCCCGACGATACTCAGATTTCCCTGATTTTTTTACAAAATGAAATGTAGTTTCTTCATTAGGTTCTTTGTTATCCTTAGTAAGAGTTCTTCTTTTCATTCTCATCTTATGAGAAGCCTCTTCAAGACAACGACAAGTTATTTTTTCACAATTCCCTCCCTCCCTAACAGAATGACAACTCAACTTTCCTCCCTCCGAACACACCTTTAATCAAATCAATATCATTATTAAATAACCAATGATAACATGATCAAACATTTCATTTCCTAATGCAAACTCCCCAATCATAGAACAGCTCATTTTTTTCCATGACCACTCAATAACCATCATCATTTTAATTACAATTATTACCTTATACATAATCATAAACATCACACTTAACTCCTTTAAAAGTCGATTTTTAATAGAAGGTCAAGAAATTGAAATTCTATGAACAATCATCCCAGCTATCATTTTAATTTATATCGCCCTCCCATCCCTTCGGCTTCTATATTTAATAGAAGAAACATTTTTTCCCTCTATATCATTAAAGGTAATTGGTCATCAATGATACTGATCTTATGAATACTCCGATTTCAACATTGAATTTGATTCATTCATACTTCCCCCAGAAGTCCTAAATAAATCATCATTCCGTCTATTAGATGTAGATAATCGTCTAGTTATTCCTTTCAATTCTAACCTACGCCTCCTAATTACATCAAGAGATGTAATTCACTCTTGAACCATTCCATCACTTGGCATAAAAGTAGATGCAGTACCTGGACGTTTAAATCAAATTTCTTCCCAAGTCAACCGACCTGGTCTATTCTTCGGCCAATGTTCAGAAATTTGTGGTGCAAATCACAGTTTCATACCTATTTCCATAGAAATCACATCAATCAAAAGTTTCTTCAATTGAATTAAAATACTTTCATTGAATGGCTGAAATGAAAGCAATGGTCTCTTAAACCACCTCATAGTATTCGCATACTTTCAATGAAAAACTAGTTAAAAAATAACATAAGATTGTCATTCTTAAATTACCTCCGTGTTTTTTAATTCCACAACTTTTCCCTATAAATTGAAACCTCCTTATTCTTTTCTTTTCAATCATTCTAGTCCTAATAACCTCATTAATTTACTTTAATTATAAGCCACTCTTAGCTACTAAAATAATTAAATCATCTTTTCTTACAAAAGTTTGAAAATGATAACCAACCTTTTCTCTATCTTTGACCCCTCATCATCCTTTAATATATCCCTAAATTGACTAGCAACCCTACTAGTAATAATTTTACTCCCATACTCATTCTGATTGATTCCTTCTCGGATTTATTTTTTCTGAACAATAATTTCATATTACCTAATTCAAGAATTAAATTCTTTATTTTTAAAAAAAATAAAAAAATTCATTTTCTTTTACATAATTCTATTTTGATTTATTCTAATCAACAACTTCATAGGCTTATTTCCCTACATCTTTACTTCTACCAGACACATCAATTTAACAACTATTTTAGCTATCCCATCATGGCTAACTTTAATATTATATGGATGAATTAATCAAACAAACTACATATTTTCCCATCTAGTTCCAACAGGAACACCTATACCTCTCTCAGTATTTATAGTCCTAATTGAAACAATTAGCAATTTAATTCGGGCAATTACCCTAGCTATTCGACTTTCAGCAAACATAATTTCAGGACATTTACTTTTATGTCTTTTAAGAAATATTTTAGAATCAATCCCAAATCTATTTCCAATTATTATACCCCTCTTAACAATCTTACTAATTTTAGAAATAGCTGTAGCTATTATCCAAAGCTATGTATTTATTACTCTCTCATCCTTATATTTAAATGAATTAAACTAATGATATTTCAACCCTTCCATATTGTTGACAAAAGTCCATGACCTCTAACCGGATCAATTGCTGCCTTTACCTTCATAACTGCAATAATTGATTTCATACACTTTAATAACATCAACATAATATTAATTTCTCTAACAATTATAATCTCCACTATGATTCAATGATGACGAGACATTTGCCGAGAATCCTCCTTTCAAGGAAACCATACTTCAAGTGTTTTAATAAACATAAAATGAGGAATAGCATTATTCATCATTTCTGAAATTTTCTTTTTTATTTCATTTTTTTGAGCTTTCTTCCATAGAAGCCTTTCTCCTAACATTGAAATTGGTTCACAATGACCCCCAATCTCAATTATCCCTTTCAACCCATTTAGAATCCCCCTCTTAAATACAACAATTCTCCTCTCATCAGGGATCTCTATCACCTGATCCCATCATAGAATTCTGAATAATTCTTATTTAGAAGCAAAAAATGCTCTCATTCTAACCATTATACTAGGAATTCTATTCACCCTTCTTCAAGCCTGGGAATACTATCAAGCTTCCTTTAGAATCTCAGACTCTATCTTTGGATCAACCTTCTTTATATCCACAGGTTTTCATGGATTACACGTTATTATTGGTACTTCATTTCTAATAATTGCACTACTTCGCCTTACATGAAGTCATTTTTCAAATAAACATCACTTTGGGTTTGAAGCCGCAGCTTGGTACTGACATTTTGTTGATGTAGTATGATTATTCCTATATACATTTGTATACTGATGAACATTTTAAATTTTATTAGTATAATAGTACATCTAATTTCCAATTAGAAAGTTTTTTAAAAATAAAATAATTTCCCTCCTTATCTCATCAGTTCTCGTTACAATTATTATCATAATTCTAGGACACATTACTAAAAAAAAGAATTTTTTTAAAAAAGAAAAAAACACCCCATTTGAATGCGGTTTTGATCCATTTTCAATTACCCGTCAACCATTCTCTCTACGATTCTTTTCAATCTCAATCATTTTCTTAATCTTTGACATTGAAATTATCATCTTACTTCCATTCCCGCTATTAAACAACCTCATAAATATTAACTTAATCTTAACTCTTTCCTTTATTATTATAATAATTATAATTGGTTTACTTTACGAATGAAAAAATGGTATAATTCAATGATTATAAGAATAGTATTTTAACTAAAATATCTAATTTGCATTTAGAAAATGTCCTTTCCTATTCTAAAAATGAAGCAAACATCGCATTCAGTTTCGACCTGACCTTAGGATTTCCCCATTTTTATTAATAGAAGCCAAAATAGAGGCCATTCACTGTTAATGAATTAACTGATTAATCCTATTAAAAATAAAGGTTACTTAAAATAGAGCTGCTAACTCTATCAAAATGAAATCATTTAACCTTTATTTTTATAGTGTATACAACACATAACATTTTCATTGTTAAAACGCATTAAGCTAAAAATATTCCTAAAATTCCATATCTTGATATTTTCACTATCATATTTTACTTAAACTATAGAAATAAATAATTAAAATTAATAAAAGTATCCAAAAAAAAATTATACTTTTATAAGAATTCATCTGAAACCAACTTACAATTTTTCCAAAAATTCTATTTAATTTATAAATACCTTGAGGTCCTAATTCCTCCAATCAACCATTATCATAATTATAATAACTAACACCTAAAATCAACTTTTGAGAAAATCCCGGACCAGAAAATCTAGCCATAAATCATATACGTCTTAAAAAATCCCCTATAACATTAAGATTTATCCTCCCAACCTTTTCAAAAATTATAATAAATATATAAATTCCCCCAATAATAATTAACAAATTAATCAATTTTAATTCATAATTTAATAAAACTATCTCATAATCGAGAATTAAAATTCATCTAATTCTCGAACCAAAAAACATAACAGTTAACCCTATAACAAAAATAGGAATTTCTATCGAAAAAGACCAATGATAACTAAAATCAACCAACCTCAAACCTCCCCTTCATAAGGAATAATACATTACTCGTAATGAGTAAATTCTTGTACAAACAGTTGAAAAAATAATTATTATTAAAAATAAATATCCATAAGTAGTTATATAAATAAATTCTAAAATTATATCTTTTGAATAAAAACCTCTTAAAAAGGGAATTCCAAATAATGCTATATTAGCTAATCTAAAAGCAACACCAATAAAAGGATTTCTTAAGTAAAAATTTCCTATAAATCGGATATCCTGACTGCCCATTCTACTATGAATTATAAATCCAGCACACAAAAATAACATAGCCTTAAATAACGCATGCGTTATTAAATGAAAAAAGGATAAATCATACTTTCCTAAAGATAAAATTACTATCATCAATCCTAATTGTCTCAATGTAGAAAGAGCAATAACCCTTTTTAAATCCGTCTCAAGCATAGCACCTAATCCTGCTATCATCATTGTTAAACTAGAAAAAAAAAATAAAAAAATTGAAAATTCCGCAATATTTATCAGTAAATTTAAACGAATTAATAAATAGACACCAGCCGTAACTAAAGTCGAAGAATGAACCAACGAAGAGACAGGAGTCGGAGCTGCTATAGCAGCTGGCAGCCATGCAGAAAAAGGAATTTGAGCTCTCTTTGTTATACCTGCAATTATTAGCATAAATCCACATACCCAATACATCCTTTTTAAAACAAAAAAATCCAAATTTCCAAAATTCAATAAAAAAACAAAACATAATAAAATTATTACATCCCCTACACGATTTCTTAAAATAGTAATTATTCCAGCAACATCAGACTTATAATTCTGGTAAAAAATAACCAAACAATAAGATACCAAACCTAAACCATCTCATCCCAATAAAATTATAAACAAATTAGGACTTACAATTATTAGTACTATTGAACCAACAAACATCAAGACACCATACAAAAAATAAATTTTATACTTCTCCCCTATCATATAATCATTTCTATAAATAACCACTATTCCTGAAATAAATAAAACCACACCTACAAATATTAAACTCATTCAATCTAATAAAAAGAATAACTTAAATTCAAAATTTCTCAATAAAAATAAATAATATTCCAATAAAAAAACCCTTTCTATAATCAAGCAAAACAAACCACAAAATATAAAAAATATTCTTAACAAACTCAAAACTAGACCTCACCTTAAAAACATTATCTAATGTAACACATCTTTAAATCCACAACTTAACATTTTCCTTAAACTAATTAGATAAGATATACAAAATAATTCCATCTTTATTACTCACAATACCAGCGGTAAAAAATGTATCAACATCAAAAACATCTCCCGCAAGTTAATCACCCTAATTCTATATATAACCCATCCCCTTCCATGATTTACATAACTATACATATATACAGAATAACTAGCACTCAAAAACATCAAAATTCCCAAGGGAATAACCACTAAAAAATTTCATTTTACCAAACTTCCAATTAATAAAATCTCTCCCCCTAAATTCATGGAGGGGGGTGCAGACATATTAATTCCTCTGAATAAAAATCACCATAACGAGATATAAGGAAAAAATAATCCTATCCCCCTTAATAAAATTATACTTCGGGTAAAAAATCGCTCATAAAATATATTTGCTAAACAAAATAAACCTGATGAACATAAACCATGACCTAACATTAGTATAACATTTCCTAAATATCCTCACAACACTATTCTAAAAATTCCACCCAAAGCCATACCTATATGACACACTGACGAATAAGCAATTAATGATTTCACATCAACTTGACATAAACAAATCAAACCCACAATCAAACCTCCCACTAAAATAATACTTATAATTCAATAACTATATATCAATATTTCTTGTCCAATTATTATCTTAATTCGAAATAATCCATAAATTCCCAATTTTAATAAAACCCCTGCTAAAATCATAGATCCTGCCACAGGTGCTTCGACATGTGCCTTTGGTAGCCACAAATGAACAAAAAACATAGGTATTTTTACTAAAAAACCCAAAATTCCCATTAAGAAAAACACCCCAGAAATTTGAAAATTTACCCAGCCCACATAAAAAATTCTTATATTTTCTGAAAACCTCAGTAAAAAAATCAGAAGAGGTAATGATCCCCCAAGAGTATAAAACAATATATAAATTCCCGCCTGAAGACGCTCAGGCTGACTACCCCAACCCACAATCATCATAATAATTGGGATTAGGACACTTTCAAAAAATAAATAAAACCCCACCAAACTTGTAATTATAAAACAAAATATCAATAACAAAATTATAGCCGTCATATATAACTTAAATAGCTTTTCGTAAAAAATAGAAATACTCATTCTAGCAATAAATATCAAAATTCCAATTCATAAACTTAACTCAACTAACAAAAAACCAAGCAAGTCTACCCCTAAAAATATTCCTACTATTCCAACAATTCCCCAATTAATCTGAATAAAAAACATCATCGACAAAACATATAAACCTAAAATAATCTCAACAAAAGATATAAATAAACCAAATCCAGTTAATCAAGTTATCCCTAACAAAATAATTAACATTTTAATAAAACTATAGAATCTACCCTATCATTTCCATAAAAATATACAATTCTTACAAGAATAGATAGACCCAATCCAGCTTCACATACAATTAAAAATATATAAATAATTAAATTCAAATTTCCACATTCTAAACCCACACCTATAAAAATACAATACAAAATTCCTAAATACATAAATTCCAAGCACAACAATAAAATCAAAATATGATTTCGATTTAATAAAATTCTTACTAACCCTCCAAAAAAAATAATTATTCCAATTAAAATCATTAATTACACTATAATAGTTTAAATAAAACAAAGGTTTTGTAAACCTTAATTGACTCCTCTTATAGTATCAGAAAAGATTTCTCATCCTAAATCCCCAAAATTTAAATAATAATTATACTATTTTCTGAAATAAAATTGATTTTACTTATAACACTATCCTTTATCTTTTCATCCCATCCAATCATATTAATTATAATCATAATCCTAATAACCCTAATCCTAAATATATATATATATATATATATAAAATTTTCATGATTCATTTTAATAATTACCTTACTAATTCTAGGAGGATTATTAGTAATTTTCCTCTATATTACAAGCCTAACTCCCAACAAAAAATTTACTTTCAAAAAAACCTTTTTCATTACAATTCCAATAATCTTATTTCTCAAAATCAATCAAATAACAACCCAACCTAATAGAAATTTACAAATTCTAACCTTATTTTCACCAACACCTTTAATCATAATAAGATTTATCCTAATTTACCTAATACTCACCCTTATTTCAATTATAATAATAATTAAATCCACCACAGCCCCATTAAAAGCCATGAACTAATGATCCTCCGAAAAAGCCATACCCTTTTGAAAATCTTAAATTCAACTCTAATTGATCTTCCAGCTCCTTCCAACCTTTCATACATATGAAACCTTGGATCACTCTTATCTTTTTGCCTAATAGCCCAAATTTTAACAGGCATTTTCCTAGCCCTTCACTATTCAAGAGACATCATATTAGCTTTTTCAAGAATTTCTCACATCTCACGAGATGTAAACTTTGGTTGATTAATCCGTGCCATTCATGCAAATATAGCTTCCTTATTTTTCATTTGTCTCTATATCCATATTGGACGAGGCCTATACTTTTCCTCATTCCTTCTAACAGGTCCTTGATTCTCAGGAACAATTATTATTTTAATTCTTATAGCAACAGCCTTTTTAGGTTATGTACTCCCCTGGGGCCAAATATCATTTTGAGGAGCAACCGTAATTACAAATCTATTATCAGCCATTCCTTACATCGGAACATCAATTACACAATGAATTTGAGGAGGATTCTCAGTAGACAACCCAACCCTAACACGTTTCTTCACATTTCATTTCCTTCTGCCCTTTATTCTTTCAGCAATAATTGTTCTTCACATCTCACTACTCCACGAAACAGGTTCATCCAACCCCCTAGGATTAACTACCAACATTGACAAAATTCCATTTCATCCATACTTTTCATTAAAAGACCTCCTAGGCCTAATAATCTTTTTATTAATTTCATCATTTATTATCCTAATTAAACCTTATATATTTATAGACCCAGAAAATTTTTTAATAGCCAATCCACTAATTACACCCCCCCACATCCAACCCGAATGATACTTCCTATTTGCCTATGCAATTCTCCGATCAATTCCCAACAAACTAGGGGGAGTAATTGCCTTAATTACATCAATTTTAATTATTCTTATCTTACCCTTCACAATAAATCCAAAATTTAAATCCATCTCTTATCATCCTCTCAAAAAATCCCTCTTTTGAATATTCATCAACACATTCATTTTACTTACCTTCATCGGATCCTGCCCAGTTGAAACTCCTTTTATTATCCTCGGACAAATCCTCACAATTACATATTTTTCATTCTTTCTCACCCTCCCCATAATAAAATAGACACTTTAACTATATAAGTATATATTTTGAAAATATAAAAAAGAAATTTTCTAAGTGTCTTTCTAAAACTGACACAATTAAAAATAATTTTTAAAAAAAAAAATAAATAATAAAGATTAATTCTAACGGGTAAAACCATTTTTCATGCCATTAATATTAAAACATCATAACGATACCGAACCAACGTACCCCGAATCAACAAAAACAAATACATAATTAAAAGAGTAAAAAAATTCATATATCCTAAAGTTCCAAAAAATAAAATAGTTCTAATAACTCTTATAAAAATAATATTACCATATTCAGATATAAACAAAACAGCAAATCCATACCCTCCATACTCAATATTAAATCCAGATACTAACTCTGACTCCCCCTCCGAAAGATCAAAAGGACTTCGATTTGTCTCAGCCAAACATGACACAATCCAAACAAAAAAAAAAAATACTATCCCCCAAATAACCTTAAAATCTTTCTGAAAATTCACAATATCTCCTAAATTATAACTAGAAGAAAAAAAAATAACACCCATTAAAATCATAGCCAATCTCACCTCATAAGAAATAATCTGAGCCAAACCCCGAAAAGAACCTAATAATCCATACTTAGAATTAGAAAATCACCCCCCTCCCAAAATTACATAAATCCCCAATCTAGAAATGCACAAAAAATAAATCAACCCATACTCAACTCTTAACTGACCACCATTCCAATAATATAAAATTCAAAATAATAATATTAATACTAACGATATTCCAGGAATCAACTGATAAAAAAATAAATTTATAAACATCATTGTATTTATTTCCCTACTAAACAATTTAATCACATCAGAAAATGGCTGAAAAATTCCTATAAAACCAACCCTATTTGGCCCCTTACGAATATGAATATATCCTAGCACTTTACGCTCCATCAATGTAAAAAAAGCCACTCTAACCAATACTATCAACAGTAAAAAAACATATCTAAAAATAGTCAATATTAAAGGACCGAGTCATATAGAAAGCTTAAATTTCTCGCACTTTTCTGCCACTTCAAATAATCTTCTATTTGATAAAGATCATTTTCAAATTCTAAATTTGATACAATTTTTCTGCCAAAATAGAAACTAAAGTTATCTTTAAAAATTAATTTTCCAAATATTTCATATTTTCAATTCCTTTCGTACTATAAAAATATATATATCTATTTAGATAGAAACCGACCTGGCTTACGCCGGTCTGAACTCAGATCATGTAAGATTTCAAAAGTTGAGCAAACTCCTTAATATAACTGCTACATTATATAAGTATCTTAATCCAACATCGAGGTCGCAAACTATTTTATCTATATGAACTATCCAAAATAATTACGCTGTTATCCCTAGAGTATTTTATTCAATTAACCAAAATTTTTGGTTCTAATTCCTTCTATTTTAAAGTTATTCATTTTAAAAATCACCCCAATCAATTTATAAAAATATTTTATTTATTTTAATAAATACCAAACAACATTATAAAAAAAATTCATAGGGTCTTCTTGTCCCAAAAAAACATAAAAGCTTTTTCACTTTTAAATCAAATTCTATTTTAAATCACAAGAAAGTCAATCCCTGTATAACCATTCTCTTAGCATCCAATAAAAACCTTATTTCAATACCTTCGTATAGTCAAAATACCACAGCAATTTAATCATCATTGAGCAGGTCAAACATTTTATTAATTCAAAATACTATGTTTTTGTTAAACAGCCAAAAATTAATTTTGCCTAATTCCTGATAATTTATTTTACATCTTTAAAAATAAAACTTAACTTTATCCCTACATTAAAACTTATACTCATATCAACATAAATCCTTTTATTTTTAATTAAATAAAAAATCAATTAAATAAAATTACAACTTATTAATGCTATTTTATTACAAATAAACAAGTAACTTTTAAACCCCTTACAAAACATATAAAAATTTATAAATCCCCTCTAAGCTTATCCCTAAAGAAAAAACTCAATAAATTTCACAAATAAAAATACATTATTTAAAATATATAATTTTTCTAAAACAACCAGATATCAAACTTTTCGATTAAAATTTCATTTCTACTTAAACTTTTTGATATTTCTGAAACAATATCAACCTTATTATAGTAGCTCAAAATCTTTCGGGATTTATAAAATATTTATTTTATTTAATTAACCCCTGATACAAAAGGTACAATATTACTACTTCATATCAATATTCTTTTCATTTTTTCAAATCCTCTTTTACAATACCCTTATCTATCGTTATAAAACTATTCCAATCTCATTACAAAATAATATACCTATTTTTCAATCCTAACAATTTAAATTTCAAATAAGGTGGCTAATTAAGCTATTTTTCCTTGTAAAAGAAATATCTTTAGATCTCACCCCAAAAAACACCTTCCGGTACTTTTACTTTGTTACGACTTATCTCATAAATGAGAGTGACGGGCGATATGTGCATATTTTAGAACTCAATTCAATTTAACATTATAATTCAAATTTACTTTTAAATCCTTAAACTTTTTCATAAAATCAATAAAAATCATTGTAATTTATTTCAACCTTCATCTTTTGCTGCATTTTGACCTAACATTTTTAAAAAAATTAATCTCTACAATAGCCTAATAACATTATAGCATGATAGCGATATACAAACTGCCTTGCCAAATCAAGTAAGATTTTTGAGTTATATCAATTATAGAATAAATTCCTCTAAAAAGCTTAAAATACCGCCATTCTACTTAGTTTTCCCAACCTCAAAGGTAATTCCAAACTAACATTTCATAATAATAGGGTATCTAATCCCATTTTTCTCTAAATAAATTTTCAAAATCTTAAAAACAGTAATCAATTAATAATTTCACCTATTTAATTTAAAATAATCACTCAATATTAATATTTCTCTCGTATAAAATTATATATCCCACCTGCATAACCGCGGCGGCTGGCACAGGCTTTGCCAGAATTTCAATAAAGTCTATTTTTTCAAAAAAATGAATAAATATATCTTCTATATAAATAACATTAACTTTTTAACATAAAGAACTTTATTAAAAATAATTTAATTACTATAAAAATATTCTTTCTCTTCCAAACTTTTTTAGAGTTGTTTGGAAGAGAAGAGATAAACTATATATTTCATTCCCGTTGCTAACTTATATATATATATATGTATATATGCGAGAGCTTGTTGTTTACGATAGTAAACATAATCATCACCTTTTATTTTTTTAAATGTCTACTTTAAAACTCATTCTCTCTCGATTAGACAGCGGAGCATAAATGAAATTTAACAAAAGTCTTGCTTTTAAAAAGCAAGCATATAGGATTATGAAATTTAAATGTGATTTGTGTTTGGCTGCTACCAATTCAAATATATGAGATAATATTTTTCAAATACTGAAGAACGACTATAAGCTTAATAAAGTGCCTGACCAAAGGGTTATCTTGATAGGATAAATCATGTATTTAATACCTTTATTAACCCCAATGAAATGAATCATTTCCTTTAAAATCAAAATTTAACGTGCCTTTACACCTGAAGTTATTA